AGCGGCAGAAATCAATGGATTCATATTAAGTTCCTCGCACCAAAAAAAAGAAATGGTTAATGATACAATCAACCGATGAATTATTACTTCATTATTCCATCACTTAAGATCTATCCGAAAAAAAAAGAACTAAGAACTCTGAATTGAAATAATAATATTACTGAATCATCAGAGCTACTTCGATATCTCGTTTTTAGTTCCTATCCGTGGAGTCTTTGTAAATCTATATGGTTCCAATTCTTCCATTTCTTTGTTCCGAACCATTCCATTCTTTCAATTCTTCGCTCTTTCTCTTCTATATGCATGCTTGACTTCATTTGTTTATTCATTCAATCCACAGTCACAGATAAAACGGAAGGGCTTGCATTGGAATCCGTCTAAATTCAGTGGGATGGGAAATAATATATATGGATAGCCCATATATAACTAGTGAATATCTAATATCACATATACATTGTTTCTTTAATAACGTAAACCATCCGTATCTTCTATTGAACCGGATTCTAGAATCATTCTTCGAAACATATACAGGGATTGGCTTAGAGCCCTTACATATACCCAGCTCAACCCCCCTTACTTTTTTTTAATTCTCTAATATCATACATTTTTTTTTTGCTCCTATTCTAGATCGTATATACCGGTATGAGTTGGGATAAGCTTTTTTTTAAGACCATTTCGGAAGCTAGTCAATGATGACCCTCCATGGATTCACCTATATAAGCTGCGGCTAAAGTTGCAAAAATAAGAGCCTGAATCCCGCTTGTGAATAATCCAAGGAACATGACAGGTATAGGAACCACCGAAGGTACTAAAGAAACAAGAACAACAACTACTAATTCATCCGCTAATATATTCCCGAAAAGTCGAAAACTAAGTGATAAGGGTTTTGTGAAATCTTCTAGGATGTTAATTGGTAAAAGTATTGGAGTTGGTTGAATGTATTTACCGAAATAACCCAATCCTTTTTTGGTAAGACCCGCATAGAAATATGCCACTGACGTAGGTAAAGCTAAAGCAACAGTAGTATTTATATCATTCGTGGGTGCAGCTAACTCTCCATGCGGTAACTGTATGATTTTCCGGGGTAAAAGGGCACCTGACCAGTTAGAAACAAAAATAAATAGGAACATAGTTCCAATAAAGGGAACCCAAGGACCATATTCTTCTCCAATCTGAGTTTTGCTCAAGTCTCGAATGAATTCCAGGACATATTCGAAGAAATTCTGACCGTCGGTTGGAATGGTTTGTGGATTCCGAACAGCTATAGTGGCTGAACCTAATAAGATAGCAATTACAACCCAAGAAGTGATAAGTACTTGGGCATGGACTTGGAAACCCCCTATTTGCCAATAAAAATGTTGGCCTACTTCCACATCGGATATATCGTATAACACTTTTAGTGAGTTGATGGAACAGGGTAAAACATTCATATTGCCCTCTGACATAAATAGAACTTAAAAAGGAATTATTTTGATTCAGCCATCTCGTATCTCTTTCTCAACTCGTCTACTTTGAATCAATCGTATATTTCGGATCCCAAGTGATCACATAATATCCCCAGTGATTTTGATCTCTTTTTTGAGACTCAGGGATAGTAACCGATTCAATCAATTTATGGAGTTTCCAAAGTCATTGACTTATCCTATTATTAATCAACAATTTCTTATATAGCTAGAACCGCCCTCACAAATTGCGGATACTAATTTGTTAAGAATCAATCGGATTGAAGCTATAGCGTCATCGTTCGCTGGAATCGGAATATTTGCGAGATCCGGGTCACAATTTGTATCGATTAAACAAATTGTTGGAATCCCCAAAGTGAGACATTCTCGAAGAGCCGTATATTCTTCTTGCTGATCAACGATGATTACAATATCGGGTAACCCCGTCATATATTTGATCCCGCCCAGATAGGTTTGCAAGTGAGATAATTGCCTCTTCAACATTGCTACATCTCTTTTCGGGAGACAGTTGAGTTTCCCCGTATTTTGTTCCGATCTCAAGTTCCTGAACCTATGAAGTCTCATTTCTGTAGTGGACCAATTCGTTAACATACCACCGAGCCATTTTTTATTAACATAATGACACCGAGCCCTTATTGCAGCTGATGCTACTGAATTGGCTGCTTTATTTTTGGTACCAACTATTAAGAAGTGTTTTCCTATACTTGCTGCATCAAAAACTAAATCACAGGCTTCTGACAAAAAACGAGCAGTTCGAGTAAGATTTGTAATATGAATACCTTTACGCTTTGAAGAGATGTAAGGTGCCATTCTAGGATTCCATTTCCTAGTACCATGGCCAAAATGAACTCCTGCTTTCATCATCTCTTCAAAATTAATGTTCCAATATCTTCTTGTCATTTCTCCCCACATTTTCTCTCTTTTTTTTTTTTATTTAAGAGGTACCTGAAATAAATAATTGTTCCGACGGAACCTTCTACCGGAGATTGACCGTTAATACCCAGTCCAAGTCATTAATTCCTTTCTATTCGTTATTA